GATTCCCCCTGAAACATTTTTTAAATAAAAAAATTAAGTATCTTCCCACGAATTAGTGAATTAGGAAGTATTTTTTGTACATAATTTTGTACATAATAAGAAGCAACGCAAGGGGTCAATCTTCATAAATTTCATCGTAAATTTGAAATCTTAAAAAAATACTAAGAAAAATGTGGGAGCGATAAAAAAGATGCAGGGTCGTTTGTCTGCTTGGCTAGTAAAGCATGGGCTGGTTCATAGATCTTTAGGCTTTGATTACCAAGGAATAGAGACTTTACAAATAAAGCCCGAGGATTGGCATTCCATTGCTGTTATTTTATATGTATATGGTTACAATTATCTACGTTCTCAATGTGCCTATGATATAGCACCGGGTGGACTGTTAGCTAGCGTGTATCATCTTACGAGAATAGAGCCTGATGTAGATCAACCGGAAGAGATATGCATAAAAGTATTTGCTCCAAGGAGGAATCCTAGAATTCCATCTGTTTTCTGGGTTTGGAAAAGTGCGGATTTTCAAGAACGGGAATCTTATGATATGTTAGGAATCTCTTATGATAATCATCCACGCCTCAAACGTATCTTAATGCCCGAAAGTTGGATAGGATGGCCCTTACGTAAGGATTATATTGCCCCCAATTTTTTTGAAATACAAGATGCCCATTGAATAAACTAATAAGAAACTAATCTTCACTTCGACAATTCTCGATATTCAAGGAATATTTTTACATTATGTTCTAGATCGAGTAATTGAAGTCTCATTTGTATTAGCTCTGGGCTAAAGCTAAAAAAAAGTAAAAGACAATCAAAATTAGGGATTCTCAAGTTTTTAAGATACTTCTTTCAGATGAGCCGAACCGCTAGGATGAACTAAAAGAGTTCTGCATCATGAACTTTGTACCGCGCACATCACTTAGATGGACTCTAAAAAAAGTTACGTAGGAAACTAAATAAAATACACCAAAATGAAAGGGGATCGAAATCGAGTTGTATTCGACTCTATTTAAGTTAAGATGAGTTGATTCCCAGCCTTCAATTCCTTTCAATTCTTCTAGAGTATAGACTTTCAACTCACTTTGGAATATGTATCAAGTCAAGTATTAACATTATTTTTGAACGAGAGGGGGTAGGAACAAAAAAAAAGAGGAAACATAATATTCTTTTACATCTACATACTTTAGATACTCTTTACTCATAGAAAATATAATATAAAAATCAAATTTAGGTAAATTGAGGTTGAGGGGTGTTTGGAGAGATACCTAGACGGCTAAGTATGTATTATAATATAGACTATTAAATAGAGACTATTAATGAATCTCTATGTTGATCCATATCAATTAATTATGTGCCAGGAACCAGATTTGAACTGGTGACACGAGGATTTTCAGTCCTCTGCTCTACCAACTGAGCTATCCCGACTATTCCCGACTTATCATTCTCATTTTACTAGATTACGGGATGACTTGGGTCTATGTCAATTACAAAAAATTGCAAAGTCTTATCCAGGCCTTAAATTTCTTGTATCTAAAGAAAAAAACCTTAATTGAAGTATAGGATCAGATCAGATAAATAGTTTAAGGAGTCAAACGGGCCCTTTTTGGGGGGATAGAGGGACTTGAACCCTCACGATTTATAAAGTCGACGGATTTTCCTCTTACTATAAATTTCATTGCTGTCAGCATTGACATGTAGAATGGGACTCTATCTTTATTCTTGTTTGATTAATCAGCTCTTCAAAGGATTTATCAGACTATGACGTGAATGGTTTTATCAATGAATATTCAATTCTTTCTTCAACTTGTAATCGATTTACAACAATTTTTTTAGTTGAAAAAAAAAAAAGACTTGAGTCGTCATTAATAATTTTATTTTTTTTTTTATAGTATTTCAGTACGTATACATAATAATAATACGTATAAAAGTTTAGCCTTCAGCCTTTCTGAAGTTTCGATGGACGGATTCTTTTACCACCGCATCGCAGTCAACTCCCTTTGTTAGAATATCTTCCATTGAGTCTCTGCACCTATCCTTTTTTATTCTCTCTTTCTGAGCCCTTGTGTTTTGTTTTCTTAAAATAGGATTTGGCTCAGGATTGCCCATTTTTAATTCCAGGGTTTCCCTGAATTTGAAAGTTATCACTTAGTAGGTTTCCATACCAAGGCTCAATTTAATTAAGTCCGTAGCGTCTACCAATTTCGCCATATCCCCCTTTCCTTTTATTAGGATCTAATTGGGATGGCGTCCCCCCCCTTTTTTTTTATTTATTTTATGCTATGCTGTAACCTTTTAATTGAATTGATTAGATAGGGATTCCTATATCTAAAAGCGTTTACTCCTAATTTGACTTTGCTTTTTTGCCTATCTTCTGTCATTTCTTTCGGAGACCCATATCTTAGGTTCAATCAGAAATTATTTTATCATTTCTGTACCCACAATTCAATCTAGCTGGATATATACCACATATATAGGCTTTTTTTCCTCCCATTTGCCCCGCGAAATT